AAGATTGGTTCAGAATCTTTCTCTTGTTATGTAGCTAATTAGGAGTTACCGAAGGTTGTTAAACTAACTCATTAGCTAGTCCAAGGAATAGAATAAGGCCTCTACCGAGGAGGTTTTGGATATTTTTTTAGATCTCCCAAAAAAGCTAGTCCTCTGAGACAGAGGGGAGATTTCGGAGATTTTAGATCTCTCATAAAAGCTAGTCGACTGAGACAGAGGATCAAAACGGAGATCTTTCAGACAGTTGAAAAATGGTCTCTGAGGCCAAGTTGACTAAGCAAAAACGAAAGTTGATGCCCCTTATTTTAATAAAATAAAAAAACAGTCGGCTTTTTCCCTAGCATTTCTTAGTAGTTGCTGTTGCCTATATGAATTTCTATAGTAAGCAGCTACAACCGTCGCTAGGAGTAAGCCTTAGGAGGGAGACTAAAACCCCGATATAGGACAAGTAGTGCTTTAGAGCGGGTGTTTACTTGACTTTACTTTAGAAGGCTTCTACCCGTTCCACTTTCACTCTTAGGAGAATCACTTCGCTACACTCCTTATGGCCCTTCTCTTTAATCAATGGTTGTAGCAGCTTACTATAGAAATGAACATAGGCTTTAAAGGACTAACAGCAACTACCTAACTCAAAAGAGCAAGTGCCGACTCATCCTACTGGTTAAAGCTCTTAAGGTTAGTGTTCGAGGTTTGATGGCCTTGACTTTCCAGTTGAAAATTGTAAGCGGAAAGAGGCTAATCCTAATTAGGATAGGCTGAGCTTGACTAAAAGTACGATGAAGGGTCAGAGCTGCGGGAAAGAACTCGACTAAAAGAACTCGCTTTCAAGGACTAAAAGGCTGTCCCTAAAGTGGAGAGCAGTCCTACTCTAAATCTTTGCTTTATTGGACTCCCTAAGTAGTATAGCTCAACGGTTGTAGCAGTCCGACTCAAAAAAAAGCAACCACCTACGTCGATAGAGCGAGAGATAGGTCTCATACTGCCTCTTAAGGTTAGTTCTATGCCTCACAACAACTACCTCATAGGTGATTATCAATCCGTCTTTAGATCAGAAGTAGATGCCTCTTCCAGGGCTCTGTTTAGGCCTTTCTCGTATAAGCAGATGAAAGGAAGTTGAGAAGCTTGTTGACTAGGCCGCAATTCTTCTTTAAATCGTCTTGGTTAATCTATGATTTCATTCATGAATCTTCCCTTTGTGGAGATAAAGAAAGATCATGAATACTAATAGCAGTCAGTCAAGAACTACCAGGAATGTCTTTACATTATGTATGTCTTTTTCACCTCTCTAGTGACTTCCTTGCCTGCATCTCCTGTCAACAGCTAGTTAGTCCTCTTCGCCCTAATGAATAAGCTGGAGAGGCTAGGTCTTGCTTGAAACCAGTAGAGCAGTAAGCCTGAAAGCTTTCCCGTGTAACTACCAGGACCTGGATGAATTTAGTCCTTAATGTGTCCAGCATAACACCTTCTTAAAGTCACTCGCGGCATACTGAAAGCATTCGTTTTAGCCTCCCGCTTTAGTCTCCCTAACGGTCGACCTTAGTCTCGCTCCTCAGCTCGACGGTTGTAGCACTTGTCCGAGTAAAAGATCAAACAACAACGTACTAAGTCTAATCTCGTATATGACGACTAATCTCATTCTGGGGCAATGTCGTATGTGACGATCAATCTCTTTCTCAACCTGTTGACTTAACGGTTTGACCGTTCCACTCGTGCTTCTTGAAAGGAAAGAAATAGCTCGACTGTTAAGGAGAGGGAGCACTGAGCTACACTCATTATGCCCGACCATTCCGACTCGTAAGTCACTTTATAATCAATGTATAGAATAACTTAGATTAAGTCCGGGCATTAGGTGTACATTTCTCTGTGCTAAAGGGGGTTATGTGAGGCTCCACTCTATCCTGTTGATAGCTGGAGGAAGAGGGAAAATAGGAATAATACCCTGCTTTAGGGGGACTCAAGTAGATTCCCTCATCTTTCGCAACTCGATTCCCTCATCCATAAGGACAATGGGAAATACGAATCCCTAGGACAATGGAAAATCTTTATACCTTTCCTTCGAGTGCCCATGCCATTAGACTATGTACTGGGCTCTCTAGAAGGTAAAGCAGGAAGAGAGTAGCTGACATCAACCATAAAGCCCACTCTATCCTGCTGCCCAGGAAGAGGGAAGAGGTCAAAAGTAAGATACTATTTAGAATACCATTATGAATTAAAAATTTTTTTTATCCCTATAGAGTCGCATATTTGGGCAGGGTATTTTTTATAATTTCTTTTGGAGCTCTAATGGAGAAGAGAGACATCATTGGGTGTCATGGGAGACCATTTGTTGTCCTAAGGAGGAAGGGGGTGTTAGAATTCGTTCGTTACATCAAGTGATGCAAGCCTTGCACATAGGCGTGGAATTCTATACTATAAAGGGGACTCTCTTTTCTTTGGGCTATGTTCATGCGAAGCAAATATGGTGCCCTCACAGGGCTGTTCTCTCTTCAATTCCTAGGAGTGCTTCTCATTGTTGGAGAGCCATCCATGCCCAGCTGGACTTTGTTTTATCCCACGCCTTGTGGTCTATCGGTAAAGGTAACATTTTTTTGGCATGATATGTGGTTGAATTCTCCTCTGCAGGTAGACAACCCTCCTCGGCCTCATATCTCTGTCAAAGAGGCCTTCAATGACCCCAATTTGATGGATGAAATTCTGAGTATTTTGGATCCTATCTCCATTCAATAAATTCAATCTATGCGGGGCTGTCTTTCTGGGCAAACTTCACTGGCTACTTCATCCTGATGGATGCCTTCTCTGTTTCTAGTGCATGGGAATCGACGCGGGCTTCTCATCCTTCTGTCTACTGGTGGAAATATGTTTGGAATAAATGGGTACACCCAAAAATTGCAGGTTTTGTTTGGCGACTTATGCATAAGGCAATATCCACTGATGAGCGTATTAAGTCTCTGGGTTTTCGGTTTCCCTCTTGTTGTCTTTGCTGTTCCAGCCCTCATAGTAAATCCATCTCGAATCTCTTTGTTCAAGGAGAGCTGGCTGCATCCCTTTGGTCCTTCTTCGCGTCTCATCTTAACATCTCAATATCCCAAGCTCAGTCTCTCGAGCAGCGTCTTGAGTCTTGGTGGACTGATACTATTTGCTCCCAGTATTCTTTTTTACGCAATTCTGTTGCTTTATTTATCCTATGGGAAGTTTGGAAAGACCGCAATTCCATTATTCATGACAATGTAAAGCTCAATATAGTTAAAACGAGACAGAAAATTTGGAAGTGGCTGCTTGACACTGTGGTTCTTTTCCACCCGGCTGGGTTTACATGATCAAGCTTGCCTTCATGCTCTTCAGGTTCCTATTATTTCCCCTAAACCTAAGAGGGGACGTAGGGTTAGCATCCACCTGATATTGGCTCTTTCAAACTCAATGTGGACGGTTCCGCTATAAATGGATTCATAACAGGGGGTGGTGTTATCAGGAATTACCAAGGTCAGGCTATTTTTTTTTTTTTTTTTTTTTCGGGTAAGAACATGCAAGCAGAAGCTCGGGCGTTAATCACTGGCTTGGATCTTGCCTCCCAATTAGGCATACCCCTCTCATGTATGGAACTTGACGCTCAAGTCTTGTTGCATTTCATTCATACAGGGAGCTCCCCTTGGAACTTGGTATATTTGACGCGATCATGCAAGTCTCTCTTATCTCCTTCATGCAATCTTTCCCGCATCTTGCGAGAAGGGAACAAAGTAGCAGATTCGCTGGCATCCTTTGCTCACGCTCATAGGGACAGCATGGTGTTCTACTCAGAAGAGAAGTTTCCCACTTGCTGCAAAAGTCATCTGCTTCATGATGCTTTGGGCTTATATAGCTTCCGACCATCATAGGTCTTTTAGCTCTTTTCTTTATGATTATGTAGCCTATGGGCCTTTTCTTTGGAGGTTTGGCTTAAATCCCCCTCCAGTTACTTTCATTTTAGATCCTATTAATTTAAGGCTTTGCCTTTCAAATAAAAAAAGAAAAAAAGAAAGAACAAATTCGAACCGGCCTTTCCTTTGATAGTCGACAAGCTTGACTTATAGCGAATTCCATAGAATTGGGCCGGCCGCCTGGAATCAAAAGACTTTCGAACCCGTTGAAGATCCTTGTGGCTCCGGATTCCTCCAATCCAGCCGATTCCGAATCGACCAATTTCGGGATCTTTTGCAGCGAAGGCCTGTCATCGAATTCTTCAAACCTGGGGCATGTCGATCCTGAATGAAACTAAACATCATTGATCCTACTATCAATCAATCCGTCATACAAAGGCCTAACTCCGGCTCTCTCTACGGGTGGAAGGAGGGGCAACAGCCTTGTCAAGGCGCGGGCCAAGCCCACTCAAAGTGAAGCGATTTATACCGAGCAAGAACCTGCACTAGAATAGGAAAAGCCAGACATTCCTTCTTTTCAGAATTCCAGTCCTGCGGGCCTGCCCGAACTGTCAGTGATTCAAACAAAGACGCGGGTGCGAGTCTTCCTCGGTTGAAGTCAAAAAAGTCCTCCTCCTTTATCTTATTCCTACCATCCGGGGCGAAAGGATGAGACGGAATAGCGTGTCATTTCGGAACCGTTCATAAGCTTTCCCTTGACTAATATAAAAGTCAAGGCAGCTATCTGGAGAATTTTGGGCCGAAGGCATCACAAGATCGAGAGGAGCCATCTTGATTCGGACTAGAGGAGGAAGGAACCTGAGCCCATAGGTGTAGGAATCAATCCACTGTCTCGTTGCCAATTAGAGTAGAGCCAAAGGCAGCTATCGCGATGAATTGTTACAATGTGTGCCTCCTTCTGGGGAAGCGCGCATGCAGGTGCAGGAAGGAAGCTTCTGCACAGCAGACAATGAATCTATGGGTCCCATGCCTTGTTAGACGACCCGTGCCTTCATCCAAACAGGTGCCTCCTAGGCGGAGAGGAGGGCTTAGGATCGCCAGGGGGATGAGGATGAGACAGAGTTGACTCCCGCGGCCTCTCGGTAGAAGAGGGAGAAAGCCCAGTCTTCTATCTCAGTCTCAACAGAAGGTAAGAGGAAGGGCCATTCCCTCTTTCCTTCGGGAAGGGCTTAAAAGCGCCTTCATCATGTCAAGCTTCAGGCAAGCGATTGGCTCCAAGGGACTTTAGAAGAAGAGCAATGAGCGTAGTGTTGAACTCTTTCAGTAAGCACCCCTTCCGAAATAGAAATCCATCCTTGATTGCCATCGATATTTCCTCCCCAACTAGCCCCTTATTAATATAAAATGAAAGAATAAGTTCGGGAAACCGTCAGGCCCCACTCAAACTAGCTGCCCTGCCACCTTAGAATTCTAAAGAAGCATTTCTTAAAAAAAAAGAAAGAAGCCCGAATGCTCAAGCTCAATATCATATGGGTTGTGTTCTACCAACGAGCAGCCAGGAGCCTAAAGAAAGCACTGAGAAAGAGATAAGTGTTCCGTATAGGTTCGTATATATATATATATACTGTGGCGCTATATGATCTTTAGCTATAGGTCTCGTGTGCTTGCTATAGAAAGTACATATACGAGTCACGAGTAAGAGGAAGTGGTAACGGTCGATGGATGTTCATATTTGAGTGCTGACGGAATGCCTCACATCAAGGTGACAGGATTCGAACCTATGGCCCTCTGTACCCAAAACAGATGCGCTGACCAGACTGCGCTACACCTCGTCTCACCACCCCGGAGCATATAGATCCACCCGATCGATGAACACTCAAACCGAACTCACCCATCCTTTTGGGCACAGGGACGCGAGAACCTAAGAAACAGCTTTTTTTTCGAAATCTGCCTCCAGCAAGATAGGGCGACGCAAAAAAGCCGTATAGTGCAGGAGCGCTCACATTTTTTGGCTTACTCTTGCACTTTCATTTTCAAATCCGGCTCGCTCCCGGCCTTTGGACCCTTGGCCCGCTTAGAAGTGGATTCGAACCACTGACACAAGGATTTTCAGTCCTTTGCTCTAACCAGCTGAGCTACCTGAACCACTTTCCTAAAATATGTTTTCTTCATCGAATAGCGCCCTACCTTACCACTTGACTAGTAAAAAGCCCTTGTACTAAAAAAAAGATAAAGAATATATAGGCCTTTTTCGCTTCTTCGTCAAGCTTTCGAGCAGCTCTTTCAACTGCCGCCTAATCCCCCAACATGCTCAAGAACCGAGAGCCGCCCAGGGACTGGACTCCACCAAGAGGTTCTTTCTCTCACGTCATTTCGCCCGCCCGTTTCACTTCTGTTCCGGAGGAAATGGGATTTGAACCCATGATACAATCTTCTTGTATGTCGATTTAGCAAACCAATGCCTTAAGCCACTCAGCCATACCTCCAAGTTGTTGATCGGAATGGAATTTGATGTGCCGGGTTTGGTTGGTTGCCCGAAGGGCTATCTGATCCGATCAACTGCGTAAGCCGTAGCGCGCTAGCGCGCGTACTATTCCGGGGACTCTATCCAGATCTATGGATCTCCCCAGCATCCAAGCGAGACTCCATCAAAATCTGCCACTCGTTGGGCGACGCCTTCTTTTCTACGAACACCCCACCACTGAATGATGAACTTTGCCAGTTTTCGCCTCCGACCCGACCAGAACACAGGGTCAAGCCAAGCCCTTACCCGCCTGAATGGAATTCATATCTCCTTCGTCTGGTCGAGAAGGGAGAAAGCCCGTGGAACTGGACTGTGACTCTTCTATTACATTATGGAGAAGTCCATTCTCGTCATGGTCGATCCACGTCCTACCGTAGTGCCCGGAGAACCAGGCTTGCTTAGCTTACAAAGCTAGCTTACTAACCTAACGCGACGCGAATCATTTTTTATTGATTGCACGAGCTAGCCAGCAAGCCAGCAAAGCCCCCGACGCTTAATCGCTTCATTTAGGCACCTACTGACACTAAAGCCGTTCCACTCGTGCTTCTCTAACGAGAATCACTTCGTTCCACTCTCCCAACAGGCCTGCAAGCCATTCCTAGCGGCTTAGCCCTTGTTAAAGGCTAAAGAGCGTACTGAACACTCACCCTTTCTCGCCAGCAAGCTAAGCTCCTAGTCCTCTTAGCCGGCTTACCTTTAACCTAACTCTCTAGTTTATGGCCTAAAAACACGGGAAAACACTACTTTTTGATCAAAAAAAAGAAGGCCATTTAAAAGCTCTTTTCTTGTGTTCTTGAGTACACGTTAGGATATTACTTCAGGGGCTATCCAAGCCATTGAGGAGCCTGCTCAAGCTGCTGAGGATGATGAATGATCCTAGAGGCTCTTCTTCCGTATGAGATCTTATAACCGGGAAGCGTAGGTAGAACTTGTGGAAGGAAGACACTGGCGAGTAGACCTGTGAGAGCCCCCCATCAAAGGTCGATATCTTACCTTTAAAAGCGGGTATAAGAATTGGAAGTCGGGATATCCCAATCTTCCAGCTCTCAAGCAGTTCAGAAGATTCATCCCTCATTCAATCCCCTTTGCTCCTGCTTTCATCTACCCCTATGCTTCTGCTTTTATGCCTCCAGGGATGGATCCAATTTCCTGTCCTTTTTTGGAATCGTTGATACATATGTTATGTTACGATGGCTTCGGATGAGAGAGGGTGGTCGTAGATCATAGTTCTGTAGCGAAGCTAGGCTGTTGAGTTTGAGCTATTCTGACCTGAGCTAGTCTTTCAGATTAGGCAGGGAACATGAGGGACAGTTCCTCACTACCGAAATTCCCTTACAGTTCTAGAAGGTAAGAGAAGCTAGGGCTTTTGAGTTCCAGTAATCAAGCCAAACTGGAGTTCTGGAGAGAAGGCAGTGAACGGAGTTGGCGGTTCGAGTTCTTGGCAGGACGGATGGGACCCAGAGTTAACAAGTAGCTTGGCTCAACCTTCGCTTTCCTTTGACAAGGCAGCTAAGGCTCCAGCTTCGCTTTCTACTTCGCTGCCTTTCTCTAACGAGACAAGTAAAGTACCTTAATTCACTTACAGCAAGATAAGGTATTTCAAGCGGGTGAAAGTATAGAGCTACTAACCAGAGTCAGAAAAGTTGGTTGGCATTCAAGCAAGAGAGAAAGAAGTCCCGATCAGGCTACAAGTGGGACTAGAAGCGAGGGCCGCTATTCCGGTCAGCTTGTTAGAAAGGGAACTAGCACCCTAAAGACAGCGACTCTCGCTTTCTAACAGTAAACTAAACTGCCTTCCGGTCGCCTCACCAACGCCTTCTCTCCCTATCGGTCGAACTTTTCCATCCTCTCCCGTTGGGAAAGGGGATCGATTACCTTTCTTAGCTAGGAGAAAGTCACTGTCATCGCTCTCTCCTTGAATCGCTCGGAAATCGTACCTAGCCTCTCGTCCATAACCTAGCCCGAAGCTCTCAAGCGACTGATTTCACACAAGTAGTAGGACCTTCTTTTATAGTGGAGTTAGAATAGGCTCTAGAATAGCCGAATTAATGGTCAGTCTCGCTCTCCACCCTGCTGCTAGATGGGATAGGGCTTTTCACATGCTTGAGATAAGACAGATCTTTTTTAGGCATTAAATAGGCCGAGAGAAAAGTATCATTTTTACATAGATGAGCAGCAACTTTAGAAATGAATGCTCAAGTCTGTCACTTAGAAGATAGGATGGTATCGACCCGGACAAGGGGGCAAGATCCGCTGGCTTAGGGCCCTTTTAGTAGGAAGCAGAATCGGTAGGTTCCTTTCCGCCCATCGATTCAATAAGATCAGTTCAATCAGTAAAGGTCGAATTGAAATCTATTATTATCATAGACAAGACAAGGGAAGATGCCCCCAATAGAAGGCAATTTTTTAATAGAGAATAGGCAGGTTTAGAGTTAGAGGAATATCAAGAATTGGAATATCAGTCAGAAATTGAATAAGAGAAGCAAAGACGGGTTATAGTATAGTAGAATCAGTAATCATCTAGCGGGGACGGTTTCACTTATAGGTCAAGGGTCTCGCCCATCTCTATTCGCCTATCCTCTTCCTAGATCGAAGCTTTCCTTGGCTTCGAAGCCTATCTCCACCATGACCTCTTTCTCCTAGCTCTAGCTGTCGAAATAAACCGCCTCTCCCTCTGTCCTAGTCAATTCATTCTTTCTTGGCCTCTTCGTCAGTAGGGGTCTGGAATCTCACCCTCAAACCTTTCCTTTAAGATAAGAAAAGCGTATCGCCCTTTCCTCTATCAACTACCATCGGAAACGCGGAAAGAGCCTATCTCTTACTCTTAAATCCAGTAAAGCTTAAGAGAGGTACTGAAAAGACTAAGTGACCCGAGAAGCCCACCCTTTAGGTCCCTTTTCATAGACGAGAGAATGAGGATCGATTTAGTGCTGAAAGCCTTAAAAGCATCAATACGATTTCAGCTTGCCCCTATACTCTATGAGATAGAAACTTTTGCCATTGCCATTGAAGGGTCCTCATAGAAGGAAATAGTGAAAGTCTCATTTTGACACTAGCGAGATACTTTCTAATGGATCTCTCAGTCTACGAAGGAAAAAGTGAGAACGTTAAAATGCCTTTCTAATAGAAAGTTTCTACATGCTATCTGGAGCTATAGGTAGAGGAATTTGATCGATTGGCTTTCAAGCTGAACTATGTAATTAAGAAGTGTAATGCCAAACTGATTAGCTAAGAGAAGCCCTGGAGTAAGGCTTTAGCCTCAGCCTCCATATTATTGCCCTGACCAAAGTTGCATGAGAATGCTAAAACAATGAAACCTGCTGAGTCTCTAATGCAGCCACCTACTATTTAAGTCAATAGCAGAACCATCCACATTTAGTTTAAGGCCTGTAATATGAGGAATCCATTTGAGCCATTTCCCTCTTTTGGGAATGGCGGGCAGAATGATTATCAAGGCTTGAATGCATGTCTGATCATGAAGACTGAGAGAGTAAGAAGCCTTAAGAGATCTGAGCACCACTTCAAAACACTTAGGATCATTTTGGTTTTTCTTTGAAGGATCTTCACACAGGGAAAGAGCTCCTAAGTGCTAAGTCCGACAGTGCTCTCCACCCTGGATAAAGGTCTATGAGGTGTGGGATGTCTTCCCTTCCTGAGTTAGTGCCAAAAGAATAGTAAGCAATGATAATGTTGCCAGCATGCTATGCGACTAGTCGATTATCTTACTAAGCTAAGAACTGGATCTCCATCCAAGAAAGTCAATAGATATTTTTTATGGCTTTCAGTGCCCCTAGCACGAGATCATCGAACTGCACTTTAATTAAGAGGTTCACTTCACTGCTGGTATGCTTTAGGACTCTTCACTGAATGACGACTGACTAGCGGATTCAGGGAACGAAGATGGCCCTCTACCTACATCTATACTGGACTCCTGACTGTTAAGAAACTTTTTCTTTTTGCCAAGGGAGAAAGGCTTCACTCAAGGTGATAAGTGGAAATGCTAACCGAACACGTCCAAAAAGTCTCGTAACGAGGCTAAAGCCAGTTGCCGGTCGAATGAAATCAGATACATGTAAAGAAAGAAATTCTATGTCCCGACCCGAATAGAAGAGGGCGAATTTCCGCTTCAAACAGGGAAGTCGACTCTGGTCTGACTTATTTCTGAATTTCTTTCGTCATAGACTTCTGTCAAAAGTGAAGGGGATAGATTAGATTCTTGAAACTTCCACCGCCAAAGAACGTAAAGCTTTAGCGAGACGAAAGCTAGAGACTTGATACTGAAATACTGAATTCTCCGAATCGGGGTGATAAACAGAAGTTCGTCTTCCGGACCGGCCCAGAAGAATGTCGGGCTTTGTTTGGTAGGGCTTTCTTTCCATCTCCTTTTATTCTTTCCTTTCTTTCGGATAAACCAAAAGCTCTGGTGGAGCTATTTGTAGACTGAAAATTGCTTAGATAAATAGCGTTGATAGAAGCTTAAGGCGGGTTATTTGCCAAATCAACAAGATTGTGTATCATGGTGATCTCACTGAAAGAGAGGCATGCTGTCGATAAAGTCATAAAAAACGATTCGGGATATATTCTTTTCACCGAAATTCCCCCTTTTCCGGCTTCGATTAGCAAGAACAAAACAAACTCAATACGGGGATTGTATTCGAAAGAATTTATTTAGAACGGGGTGGGGCGCCAGGAAGCCCCGCTTAGCTTGTATGATACTACCATTGTTCACCCAGAATTCCCTTTGTTCCACCATGTGGTTTGGTTTCCCTGCCTGCCATGCCTGCCCTCTTTCAGTCCACGTGGTACTCGTATTAGCTAAGTGAATTCTAGCTTTGACTTTGAAAGCTGGCAACGGGTCCTGTTAAGCGCTTCGCCTCGTTCCCTCCTAACACAAACTGCTCTGTGTAGCAACCGCAACAGCGCAAGCGAAAGTGTCTCACGCCTCCCTTTCTATCGTGGTACCGAGAGGGACGGTCTTGACTTTCTTGATTTGGAAGATCGCCACACCTATTCCTTCTACTCCGTAAATAGTCTCAAGCAGCTCGCCACGCATGCATACATGATTGAAAGGACTTATATGCCCATTTCTATGTAGCCACAAGGCCCGTTCAACATACCTGAGGAGAGACGTAGAAGCAGGTTGGGGAGAGGCTTCGCTGGACAAGCGGAACTTGAACGAAATTGTATAGTTAGTCGATACAGCTCGATCCGTTCTTCAGTTATTCCTTAACAGAAATCATTATTTCGTGTGTTGTCGGCTCTAAAGCAAGGGCGGACAGGTATTGGAAATGAGTTAGCCTCTTTGACTATCCTTTTTTGTTGAATTGCTTTCGACCATTGACAGGAAGAAACAACGGCTTCACTTCTTCCTGTCACTCGTACAGATCTGATTGAAGATATTGCATTAGAAAGGGATACAAAGTAACTTCCGAAGATTGAAAGAGAGTCAATCCCAGTTCGATACTGGTCTTGTTGCACTTCTTCGAGTTAATGACGGATAGCCCGCTAGGGACTGCTTGGCTTGTTAGCGAGAAAGCGCATAAAAGAATGCCATTTATCGATCGATAAAATAGGCTCAAGTACATTAGGGAGGACCAGAAAGTTTGTGTTAAGCATATAGTTGGTTCTTGTCTTGTTTAGGCATTTGGTGCCCTCTCTGCCGGCCTGCTTAGTGGCAGAGCCACCTTCTTTGGGGTCAGTGAGGAGGACAGGACAATCCCCCACTCCGGCGGTTTCTTTCTTTCCAACCGGATTATACCCGGCCCGGTCCTATTTCAAACAAAAGAAGCAAAGAAGGGAAATCCTCGTAAAGGCAGCAAGGCGTGTCGCCTTCGAATTGAGTAGTGAGTCTTCTTTCTACTCTACTTTTGTAATAGAAAGTAGACTCAAGCCTCACCCCTTCATGTATGTTAATTTTCCGAATCTAGTTATATGGACTGATCTTTTTCCGTTTAAAAGAGGGTCTATTTTGATAGATAGAGATAGACAGGAACTAAGCAATAAGAACAGAATACCAAAGGCTTACTCCCTCCCATTTCTCTCTACTCTATCTATGAAGGCTATGAAGGAATTCGTTCATAGAATGCTTTTTGATTGCACAAATTTTTTTTTTAAAACAACCGTACGGGATACACCCGGCGGAGGAGATTGTACCAAAGGAGACCCGTTTTACCGATCGTTTGGTTGGGTGTGCCCTTAGTCGCCCCGCAGAAGAGAAGCCATACCCTTAGGAAGCTTACCCAACTCATCGCTTAACTCCGGAAGACAACCCCAGTAAATCTTGCATAATTTCAGAGGTAACGCAATTAAAAGCCGGCGGTTTCTTTGTGTTAAGAATGGATACTTCTTGGTCTTTGCCGGAATTCCGACTTGGGGATACCTTTGACCGATTGCCTGCCCCTTCATTATTATTAGTAAGATGGAGAAAAGCTGAAGAGGAAGAAGAACCTTTCAGAATGGGTTCCCCCCCTCAAAACTAAGAGGGGATTCTCTCAAAATCTCTGAAGCGATAGGACAAGTCATGGTGATCAATGGGGAAGACGCATTGCCCTCGAGCTCGATTAATAATGCACCTGAAGAACCACGAAAGGAGGAACATACTTCGGAATACTGAGAGTATAGGGAAATTATTTAAAGCGGACCGGAAGAAGCCCGAAGAATCAAACAAATAATGAATGAATGCAATGAAATCAATGGAGGGGCATACAGTCAAGTACCTACATTCCGATTCCCAATCATGGATGAGCCTCCCTGAACTTCCAATTGAGTACTTTAGCAGGAGGATTCTTACTCGAATTGTTAATAAGGTGGGTAAAACAGTGCGAGTCGACGAACATACAGCCAGAAAGACAAGGGGAAAATTTGCACGCATAAGCGTTGAAATTAATTTGAACAAGCCTTTGGTCCCTAAAGTTCAATTAGATTAGGGAAAAGAATTCAGAGAATTGAGTATTTATCCATTTGATTTCTTTTTAATGCGGTAAATTCGGTCACAGATCCGAGTCATGTTTACAACGGACTGAAATCAAACCGACACGAGTGCGGGGAAGGACAATAATGATGCTATGAGAACTGATACAGAGCAAGAGAAGCAAAATGTTGTAGTAAATAAACCTTCACAAAAAAATGGTCCTTGGATGATAGGTCAGAAAAGGGGACGACGCGGAGTGATAAATTGAAATCAGAGAAGGGGAATTCACGGAGGTGAGCGAGAACATGATGGCAATAAGCAATAATAAGGGCTCTCGGTTTGCAGTGTTAGAAACTGAAGAACCCGAAGGGATGGCCGATGAGCACAGGCTCGCCGGAGTGATCAGGAGGAACAATGATATAGAGCAACGGGAAGAAGGTCGTCGTCTCTTTGGGAAGAGTCCAGCTCCAAGTACGCGGTTCAAGCACAGCTAAATGCACAGAGACAACAGAGCACCCGGAATCAGCAAGCCATCCAGGGGGCCGGGGCCGTCCCCCACTTAACAACCTCAAAACCCTCCTACCCAATCGCAACCGAAAAACCCAGCGCAAGCTCCGCCCAGACCCGCTTATAACAACGCTGTGCCTCCGGCCAATTATGATCCTCAGCAGCAACAAGGTGCTCCCAAGCGACCCTGGGGACCCAATAGAGCTCACTACCCGCCATTAGCCCTACCCATTCCTACCCTATTCTCCATCCTTCTGACCTGTAAAACCCTTTCTCTGCCCAGAGATAAACCACTCCCCTGGCCTCCTGGTCTCGACTATTCAAAGTTCTGTCCATTTCACCGATACGCAGGCCGTACCATCGAAGAGTGTCATACTTTGCGTGATGTCATCTAGATGAAAATCTTATCAATTGGAACGAAGTTAAGGCATACCTTAAAGCCGCCAATGTCACTGAAGCTACTGGGGATCTATACTAATCCAATGCCACAACATCAAGGGGGACAAGTCACCACTCAGGGACCTACACCGGTACAAACTAATCCAGGACTTTCTGCCAGCGCTAACACCATCCGAGCTTGCACTGCCGCTCGAAGAGAGATGCCTGTGAGACCCTCTCAAGTTCTTTAATTCGAAGGAGGTTCTGAGAATTCAAAAGTCCGAAGTCACTTTCTTTGTCCCTAGGAATCTAAGTTCCAAAAGCAGACGAAATCACTATGGAACCGGACCTCCTCGCTGCCGCTTAATTCATTACCAGGAAGAGGCAAATTCGCTTTTTTAGTAAGCCCTATTAGCTAGTAAGGGTGGGTTGAAAAGGTAAAGAAGGAAGAATGGATCCGAACGAATGCATGGGCAGGTGAAATGAGCCCTTTTTTTTGAATCCCCTCGTCACCTACTAGTGAGCCGGAAAGCTTAGGGACGCCTCTCGTTCCTCTTCCCCCATTTGACAACCGTATCTCGTTCGGATGATTCTCTGAAACCCCCTTAACTAAGAGATAGAAAGGCGAAGGTAAGTTCGGAAAAGCCTAGCAGACGGGACTATCAACCGCTTTCTATTAAGACCTCGGCACCATCCTTACCCCCCTACGAAAGATTTAGCCCTATTTATAAGAGGAAAGCTCCCAGGTTCCACATCTTAAAGAAGTGCATGACCAGATTGGAAGCACGGAGGTTCATTCGCAATGGGACAACTCACCCAGCCATGATGCATGACAGAAGAGATCGAGCACAAAATGGAGTTTCCCTCTTGGGTGAGGCTCACGTCCGGAAAGAATCTTTTTCAAGACTTTATCTCCTATGTTGACCTTTCTCTATATTACCTTATTTTGGAATTCACTTGAAAGCCCCTTTTCTGGTAGACCTGGGCATGTTCCATGGCGCGAAGTCTCTTCTCATCTAATAGCTCTCATTTTGGGGATATATAAAAAATATGCTCTCTATCATCCACATCCAAATCTTTTTCAAGCTGGGCCCTGATGTTTCAGGGAATGGCGGAATCCGTCTCTAGCAAGTACGCAACTGGCCTTAAATTGTATCGAGCTACAGGCCCTTCTCATAAGATGTTGTAAGCTACGGGCCTTATTCGACGAAGCTTAAAGCAGACATCAAGAGCTAAGAAGGGGGCCAACAAGCCCCTTTGAAGCTAATGCCTTAGAAGCTACAGGACATAGAAGCAGGCCAACAAGTGGATTGAATCTTTTCCAGTCTAGAGACTGGCGGATTACCTTCGAAACAAAGGATTTCAAAATTCCTTCTGCTTTGGACAAGATAAGTGGACAGATGAGTTGAATAATACAGGGACTGATAAGCTAAGCGAGGTTCCCCTTTGAGATCTCCCAACCTAAAGGCTTTATTCAGAGGTGGGTCTTTCAACCGCCTACTCTTTCGATGAAGGGTGCACTACAAGAGAATAGGTACTAAAGATATGAAATGGGGGGATTTCGCCGATATGATATTGAGTCGACTATAAACTATTCATCTTGCTTGGAACCGTCGTTGTGTATGGGAAAGAGGGCTTCTACCTATGCTTGGTTGGGAAAAGGGTGAATGGTCCCAAAAGGGACGGGAAAAAGCCACTAGAAAGAACGGGGGGTCATCCACCAAGTATCAAAGGCGCTGGGTAGTCCACTTTATCCGTGACTCTGAGTACAAGATTTCCGGGATCAAGAAACTAGCAAACAAATATGCTCGGCTGGACTCTTTTCTCGTATGCCCGGAAAATTCAATTTCGGTACAACTCCGCTTGCTGCAAAGCCTTTATTTCTCGTCCAAACACTCCAGATCTGCACTTCCCTTTACTCCATAGGGCCGAAGCCTTATTAAGTTAAGAATTAAGAAGGGCTTTTTTTTATAGAGAGAGAGTCAGGGGCGATCTATATTGCTTACCACAGCTCTATTCCCGACTTGAAATCCATAACGGACTTTAAGAGAGGATGAACATTCCCGTTCTATAGGTAGCACTGCCCCTATTAGAGAAGGGTGAGGGCCCACTTCCGTACTTATGATCTGCTAGCACTGTGAATTACCTTAGACCTACGCAGCAGGAACGAGATGGAGCACCTACTCTACTGGTCGTCTGCTCTCTCGAGGTCGTCCTTATCTAGGTACAAAAAGGACATTACGGGATATCTCCAAAATTCGATGTACTTCGTGCAGGACACATCTCATGTTTGCCGAATCTAAAAACCATCGCCTTTGCATCCAAACACTTCACGGCGGCTATGATCAGATCCCAGTGTTGGTTCACTTTTGACTTTATCCTCCACCAAATCTTCTGATCTCCTGTTCTCAATGATGTTAAGCAGCTCCTGATCGCAGCAATCATGCCTTCGAAGGTACGTTTTTTTCATTCGGGGTCTTACCTTGGGGATAGACGATGGACCCGCCATTCGACATGATGCAGCATTTTGAAAGAAAATTCCATCAAATCAAAGGAGTTGACATTTCTGACATCTCTTGACACCCTTACTTTTAATAGGGGGCCTTGCCTCATGATTTTCTTGGCAAGCATTTGGCTGTTGACGTGTCCTCCGCACCCACTTGAATGAGCTTGTTCAACAATGTGTGCTCCTTATTTCGGAAGGGCGAGTGACCTTTTGTAAAGGACATCTCCCAAGATCACAAATCGTCGGGAAAGTTCCCTCCGGGCTCTCCTCTGACCACGAGTGGCGTACTCCGGTATGAACCCGTCTTGAGGTAATTGTAGAAAGAATAATACCATGGTTCCCATCGTCCTCGTAATCTTCCTCGTCTTGACTGGTGATAGTTCATCATGTTCCAACTCCCGATAGTCTTCATCCAAGAAGATAAATGAGTCCCGTTCGGCGGAAGGGCTCTCTGTGGCTCGGATGTCGATGACAAGCGACTCTGTGCTTCGGTGTACTAGCATGTGTACTAGAGCGGCTGAGTATGAATTCCATAAGGGCTGGCGAGTCAGCCAAGCGATTTGATATTCTCGGAACATGGGTGAAGGTGATCTCCCTAAAGCGCTTGATCAGGTCAATGGCAAGTTCTTGGTACGATATGAGTTGGGTCTCTTTGGTCTTCCATTCTCCTATACCTCTCTCTATAAAAAAAGCCTTTCCCCTTTTCATAATACCCACGGTAAGCATCCTGCTCTCGATCCAGAGCTACTGCTTCAACAATCAACTGAGCTTAGGAAGTCAGGTTAAGACGTCGACTTATAATTGGTCTTGCCCGAGGAGATGAAAAATAATTAGGGCTTGCTTTCTCAATTCACATCTATGAGCGATGATTCCTCTATCTCTTGCTCGCGGACTCTGGCAGCTTAGGGAAGAATGATGGCTCGCTAACAAGGCCCCTAAATGACCGCTCAGAAGGCCTACCTCTTTTTTTCCCAATCTCTCACTCGCTCGTCCCTCTCTCATGAAAGATTGTCTCTCCTCTCCCGGCGGCTTTTAGTCATGTCTATAGCCAGTTGCTAAGACGATTCCCACTCAAGCATTCTCATTCAACGGTCTATCAATGCTGCCTTATTTAGTTCAAAATTCCTTTCTTTCTACTAGTTCTTACATAAGCAATTTGCAGGAAGTAAACGAAGTCTTTCCTTCCGAAATCCACTCCTGAAGTCACGTCTTTCAGTACTGGGACTGAAGTCAAGTACTTTCGAGTTGCTCTTTGCCCAAAGCCCTCTTTCCGACTTAGAAAGACCAATTAACAATAGCTTTAGCATCTCTTGAGTTGGAAAGGTCTTTATAGAGCTAAGGGGAAGGTTTGGAACCCTAGTAGCAGAATGGAATCAGCGGGCTGACTTCCATGCTAACACGAGTAGTTTAACTCAGAATTACCTCGTAAGGGCGTTTCAAATTGTTTTTGCTTTGCTAGAAACTTTTTTAAAAGTCTTCAAATAGCCATTGCATAGTTTACGAATTATGCTTAGTAGGGACCTAAACACAGGAATGGTTCAGAGTCAGACCACGCCTTATGACGAAAGGGGGAGAAAGGACTGTCGATCTGTGATCAAAGAAAACTATACCTGAAGAATGGGATACAGATTGACCGGCACAAAAGCCATCTCTATCAATCTACGCTCATTGATGAGACGGCGACATAGAGAACTTTGTCACCCCCTTGTCACTTAAAAGTAAAGAAGAGATACAAACTTTTGAATATCAATTTGGTGGGATCGAGGATGGAATCGAATAGCGAATGCACTTGACCGACCCGCCATCTCTTTCCTTCAATAATGCCTTCGCTTCACTTCAAGACGCTATTTGCCAATAAGAAAAAAAACTACCTTTTTGAATGGAAGAAGCCGAAGGGGTGAACGAGCGCTGCGGTAACGAGCTTTCCTTCTGCCGGCCTTTATAGGAGTAGGGGAGCGTGGTGAGATAGATAGACGTCCAATCCTGCAGCAGCTAGTTGCTCGGCCTTAGTCTTGGGCTGATCTCACACTTCAATCAAGCCCTTCGTACTTCGATCCAATCAATCGATCGATCAAGAGGCTAATCTCTTTTGTTTGGGCCGGTAGCTAAAATAAAGTCCTCGCTTTCTCTTGAACAAGGGAAGGGCAGCATAGCATTAGCTTCAATTAAACAAGCTCAACCTTGATAAAGGTGGTAGGCCGAAGAACCGTTGAACGCTTCAACTTGGCCACTGAAGAAGGCGAAGGCTGGCCGAGAGACTAGGCCAACTTACTGCTTACTGCTATGCCATGGTTGAAGCTTTAGGCTCCATAGACGGAACTATGTATTAGGTATTAGGGAGGGGAGGACACCACTCAGCACCCCACGGAGCGGTGGGGTTCAATGCCTAAAAAAAAAAAAAAAAAGGGGGAAAGATGACTCTATGGCTGAGGGGAGGAGAGAAAGAACGCATGCATGGATATTATGTCTGTCGGAGGTTCGAGAATCTATGAAAGGACATCTAAAGCTAAGGTTACGAAGTAAAGGAAGTCCGAGAGAAGTGGTGATCTCATCTTGCTTGCTGGGAGAGAGGAAGCTTCCGGACCACCTTTTCCAGCCAGATAGCGAGCGATCACTCAGCAATGAACACTAACTGAAAGCGGCCGGGAATGAGTACCTATCCCTTACGGGAATCGAACCCGTGTCTTCGACATGAAAAGACGATGTCCTAACCACTGGACGAAAGGGACCAAAAAGCCATTCTTCATATACCGCTCCGTGGGCTCCGAGAATAGAAGTGGTTCGTTTTCTTTCTATACGAAATTAAAGATTTCGTTTGTGTTCATGTTGGCGATTTCAGATGTAAATTCGGCGGTTCGTCCCCCCGGGTTCCCCCACCCCCCTGAATAAGTAAGGCCCCGCTCTTTCTAATAAAAAAAAAAAAAGAGGGGCGAAGCGCCCGTTTGAAGTGGCGAAGGCCTATGCTACAGTAAGAAAAAAAGTAGGTTTCGGTTACGAAGTCACTTAGTCGAACTATAAAGAAAGGGAGGCTAAGGTTACGAAGTAGGGTCAACTGGTTAAGGAAAGCTCAGGTTATGAAAAAGTTTAGCCGTTAATTAATTAAGTAGTAGTGAGACGTCGGTACGGAGTTGCGTCAGCTGTGGATATAGACTAGGCTAAGGGGCGGACTTCATCTCTTCTATTCTCTTCACTTACACCTTACACTTCTGCTGAGTCTAACGAGGCTCAGGTGCGGAGCCTTCCACTGTCACTGTGGACCGAGACTACGCAAAGGTAGAACATCATAGAAACTTCGCTGACTTTCTCATAAACCTTGATTTCGCTACGCTCAATAAGAAGCCGGAATAGCTTAAATTGGTTCGTGTTCCGTTTCCAAAGTCAGTCGTCTTTACCCAAGTGTGAACTTCAGACGACTCTCAAGCGGTTCCATTCCTTCTTACTGTACTTCTGGGTCAACCCAACCCGAATGGGAAGAAGGGGGTCAGCCAAACAGCGGTCCACTTTGTACGTTTGCTGAGCAGACCAATCAGGCATTTTTTTTTAGAAAAAGGAAGGGAACTTCTCACCGAAGGAGGCAGTAGGAATGAAGGAGGCGGGAAGCTACCGCTTCTAGAATGGTTGCTTATCCTTCACTTTTTTTAGAGCGTATCGCTATTCAAAAAAAAGGTTTATGTAATCGGAAAAATGGTTACGGTTGCGGAAACCAGAGAAAGTCGGGAACCATCGGTTACCTTTTGAATCAAAGTAGCGACGAGCCTAGTATTACGACTACAGGGGGAGAAGCAAAGCTTCGTAGACAGCTTCGCTTCCTCGTCGCTTCTTTCTAGCGACCAGCTTCTCAAGTGGGTGGCTTGGTAAGCAAGCTACCTTCAGCATCGGTAAAATCCCTATCAATAATAGGCCGGAATGGTGGGGAAGGAAGCCCTCCCTACTTCAATGGAAAGGGGGGAAGAGCCCTTTCACAGCCGCTCCTCTACAACTACCTTTCGCCCAACATGATCACGAACGAAGACAGAGAATTGCGTAGATAGGAGGACGAAACGAACCAACCCACTTGTCCTGATCGGAACGATTGAAGAAAGAAAGAGAATGGTGTCCCCTTTCGCCCAGGGGACATCGTCGGAGAACAATATCGGGGACAGGGTGAGAACCTTCCGTTGCTTACACCCTTTAAGTGTTGGTTCTTCCGGGGATAGATCTGGTTTCAAGATCTATGAACAAGAGAGATCCCTAAATCTCCATTTGAAAAAAGAGATGAATAGATAAGGCGAAGCCAGCTGAAGGAAGGGCGCTAACGAGCAAGAAAACGGATGCGCTAACGCGCAACGGCTTTCCTTTCTCTGATAGAGGCTCGCTTCTTCAATTCAAGTTCAGCTTGCTGCTTTTCATTTTGATAGGAGTAGGTGCTTGCTGCTCGCTCGCTGTCTACTAAATGAGCCTTTACTGCCCGCCCGGCCCCTCTCTTTAATCTTAAGTAAAGTTCAGTCAAATCAATGAAGTGAACAGCCCAACCTCTTTGTTTGAAGCTTTGTTTCACTTAATTCGGAAAGAGAACAATAGACTTGCAACTATAGTATAGGAAAAAGCTTCTCTTTGATAGCGGTCATAGGGGAGTTCAGAAAGGATCTGATCGTAGATAGAGACTGAAACCTGTGCGGGGGTAGGGGCGGATGTAGCCAAGTGGATCAAGGCAGTGGATTGTGAATCCACCACGCGCGGGTTCAATCCCCGTCGTTCGCCCATCAATAAATGGACCATTTGTTACGGAGACAGAAGACAAACCTAGAAAGCTTTTTTTCTGCAAGTCATCTCGAGGCTTCAAACGCATCCAAGCAATTGGTATCCGATTGAAGCATAGAAATAGATTCGCGTCGCCTACTTGCTGAAAGCACAAATGGAATGGCCGATCATGAATTCTATGAAGTTTTTAAGACCTTCACTTTTGAGTTCATAATGAATGAAATGAACCCCCGGATGAGGAGCAAATCTCCCCTCCCTTTTACTAAACCATGGGGAGCCCCTAGTAGTTTACCGGACAAATTGAGTTGTCGTGACGAGACCTTTCTTAGTGGAAGATCGGAATTCTCTTCATCACGAGACTGATCGGATCAGACACCCGAGAGACCTCCACAATTGAGTAAGTAAGAGGACAACAAGCAAAGAGTTATGCTTTCATTTCTTTGTTGAGATTGAAATAAAGTTCTTTAAAAAGGGGGTAGGTATAATGAACGCAGGCCAAGTCAAGAAAAGGACTTCCTTACTTTTAGTCTTAATTACTAGTAGTTTGAAGCGAAACCGGTTTTTTTTGGCACTCGGTTCCTTCGTCTTAAGTCAAGTTCAGTTGACTTTTTTGATTCGGAACTCTTAGTCGAGCTGATGGCGAGATCTTTTTTTTGTTCGAGGTTCAAGAGAATGAAGAGAAGGTAACTAGCCTTTTCCAGCGAATGAGTAGGCGCTATCTAACTCAATCCGTGCTAAAAGGAAGGAATAGAAAAGCAAGCCTTGGGCATAATAGTCAGAGTAAGGGAAGGTCACTCCTGCTTTCAAGTGCTTTATCGTAAGGGTCTGTAGTAAGCAAACCCAGTAGCAGCTCTTAGTAAGACCAGTCACAGGGATATATCGCTAAAAAATGAAATCTATAAGAAAGACATTGCATTGATACTTAGATTGATAGCGAGCCGGAAGAGAAACTGAATTCAAATCTCACTTTAAGACGCCGGGGTAGTGAGCAAGTTTAGGTTTAGGGGAATGATTCTTAGGAAGCGAAGCAACCTCTTCTCTTTGCCTTCTTAGGGCGTGAAAGCATTCCATCGGGCTTCCCGCTGAAGGATGTGTTCAAGTCGCTTCTTTTCCGCTTTCATCTGAGGCCAATAAAATCGAGCGCCAAGCAACGCCATTGTTCGGTGCTGACCGGGATGTCCTGCCCAGCCCAAGGGGCAAGTCCAGATTCCTCTTTTTCACTCACCATCAACAGGAAAGTGTGGCATACTATTTCTATTATATACGATTAATGTGCAGCTAGGCTACTTATGAACTTTCTAACTTTAGCTAGCTGACTGGTTTCCTACTGGCTTTCAATCTTTGGACAGCTATCCTTGCACAAGATAGAGGAAAGAGGCTGACTACCTTTCTTCTTCCTTTGCCTTGAATCTGGGAAGTGGAGTTCCAGGTGTCGCTACTGAACGAGAGTGAGTGAAGTGAGTAAGCCCCTTTAGAGATAGGGGCGAGCCAAAGAGAAGTTGTAGCAACGAGCTACTAAGGAGTGACTGTGTTGAAGCTTCAAACGTAGAGCTCGCGACGACTTCGAGCGAACTCCACGAGTGTGCCGAAAAAGACTAAAAAGAATCTGTGATAAGTAAGCGCCTGCGTTCAGTAAATCGCAATTCTTTTTGTGTTGTGTGTCGGGCAGCGCGCGTTAAGATTCGCCGCTGTCCGGGCGAGGTATAATAAAAATGCAAAAAAAGTGAGAGTTCCCCGCCATCACCTCGCCTAGATTTGGGGGCTTCATACCCTAAGCAGAGGCAAGTTCCAGCCGAGGTAGGAGATCATCATATCTATACGAACAAAGCAGCACAGGTAGCAGTGGTTGCCTGTACGTTTCTAGGGGACTCTACTTTCCCCTTTTTCACTATCTCGCCCAGCATATCTGCCGGGAGCAAGAGCATATCCAAGTCCCATATTCAGTTGAATCAGATCTAGCAGCGCTCACTACTGAGGCGAAAGAAAGGAGCAAGATACGGCCAAAAAGCCGGAAATTCTCGCGCAGGAACAAGCGTAGGCCTGTAGCGCGCCCTTCAACCAGGAAGAAGTGCTTTTCTTGGCGAAGCGAGGAAGCACAGTTGCGCGCCTCTCCATAGCCCCTCTATACTCTAGAGGCTATTAGTACCAAGCTGGAAGCTTGCTGTGTAATTTCATAAAGAAAGGTGTGTGAACCTCAGCGAGTCCGGGTTTCATTTCAAACTAGCCTCCTGGACTGAACCTACCTTCTTAATAGGTTATAACTATCAAGAAAGTAGGAATGGCAGAGAAAGAGATGCACTTTCTTGAGTTACAGACAAGGAACTCCATTCTGTTGACTCTACCAGATAGAATATAACCCGTATTTTTTCATAGTCTAGTCAAAAGAAGAGTTTGATCCTGGCTCAGAAGGAACGCTAGCTATATGCTTAACACATGCAAGTCGAACGTTGTTTTCGGGGAGCTGGGCAGAAGGAAAAGAGGCTCCTAGGGTTTACGAGAATCGTATATAAGATCTCATCTAAAGGCAGGGGTGAGCTTTCTCACTATACAATGTAAAAAAAGGACCAACGACGATGAAGGAGGAGTAGGAGCTAGCTTTAATTGAAGTAGGGGCGGAATCGAAGCGAATAAATTATGAGTTCATGCCACGACGATCTATATGGAAGGGAAGTTTTGTTGATGCATTCCTGTTGAGAATGAAGAAGAAGAGAGATCTTCTTTTTAACAGGAAAATTGGGTCACATCTTCTTCTATTTTGACGGAATTCGTTGATTGCTCCGTACGAATTTACAATGGAAAAACTCCTGTTCGTTGTAAGATCACTGAAGGAGGTCATAAATTTGGAGAGTTTGCTTCTACACGGAAACGAAGATCTTCGAGAACTAATATTGGACCGGGAATAAAAAAGGGAAAAAAGTAAAGTCTAAGCGCATATGGCACGAAAAGGAAATCCGATTTCGGTAAGACTTGATCTGAATCGTAGTTCAGATTCAAGTCGGTTCAGTGAGGGCGACCGCGAAAGTCACCGAAGGGGTCAGTCTTTTCCTTCACCCCAGATTAAAAAAAAAAAAAGGCGGGGAAGGGCGTTGCAGATGTCCGGGACGGACACGACTTCTTCTAACGCTAGAAGACCACTGGAAGACACCCGGGACCAGAGCATGTCGTGAAAGAAGCACACTGGGCGGGCGTGCTTCGACCGTGTCTCCGGGGCACAGTTGAATGTAGATATCATGAACGCGAGGTGCAGGATACCAGGCCGAGAAAGCCGGGCAACCACTCCCCTATGTGCCAATCGCTAGTGCAGCCAGGGCCCCGGCGCCCAGCTCCGCTGGAGAGGCCTCGCCTGATCTGAGAAGTGCTAATTCGGTTCGGATAGACTTCATTCAAGAACGCCGCCGCCCCTGGAATCAATAAGAAAACAAGTGCTAAGTTTCAGATCAGTGAATAAACCGAAACGAAAGAAGAGACCTTTCTCGCTCGGCGCCTAAAGCGCACTATGCTCCGCTTCAACAAATGAGAGTTTTCGGTGGAACCGGTGAACCACGCGAGCCGGTTAAATGCGTGGGACAGAGGGCTCGTAGTACCTGCTACCGCAGCTATGCGGTGGAAGGGAAGGAGCCTAAATCGACCTTTTTTCTTTTTCAAAGAAAAAAAGCAGTACAAGGAGATTAGACTCTCGGATGAGACTAAGTAGCTACCGACCGTTCCGACGCGCCCTTGACCTATCTTGATTAAGACCGAAACCTATCTAATCGAAAGTGGGGTCTAGTTTAAGCTGTCAAACAAATGGCCTGGAAAGAATAACCACTAGTAGGGATATAGATGGAGTCTCGCTCAGTAAAGAGAGTTGTAGATTCGTAGAACAGGATAAGAGCCTTGACTTTCTATTATATTAGTCCAGCACGCTAGCTGCAATCTTTCTAAAGCAAGAAGGGAAGGGATAAAGTTTACTTTGAGAAAGAAAGGCCTTCTCTTCTATTTCGATTCTAATCTTAGGAAAGGTGCGTTATCGCTTTGATTTCTCGTTAGCTAGGCTTCAATAAGGACGTTTAGGCTTTACTAATAAGATAGAAAAGAAAGTTTTCATCAGGGTGCGAAGGTTTGGAACCTTATACAAACAAAGAGCGTTTTCTTTCAAATGACAACTGCCTCTTCCTGCTGCGAGGGCCTTGCACGAAACCAAACCGCCCCCCCCCGCCCGCTCAAGTACCAGTTGCTTCGCAGGTAGGCCCACTTAGGTTAGAGGGGCATTGTCCCTCAGTTCTTACCAACCCCCGGTGTGTAATCGACATGTTGTTAGCTTCAACTCGTTCGAATAAGAATCTGCAATTACCTCTGCTGTCAATTTATTATTCATTCAGGGCGCTCGGCCGGTGCTCCTTTCTCAAACCAGAACAACTCTGAACGTTAGGGAAGATAAGGGAGGATCACCTGAGCGAACTGACCGAAGGGACTTGACTTATCCGAACCGAACGATAGCGGCTTAAAGCTAAGAGCAGCGTCGCTGCTTGATCGGCGGGGAGGAGCATCTCAAAGTATGGGGCAAAGGATCAAAGGCTTTTACTTTGTCACCCGGGATCCACCACAGGTTGGGTTTGAGAGCCGTGTGATGGGTGACTATCCAGCACGGTTCGGAGAGCACTTTTAGTCTGCGCTGGTGAATGGAAGCCCCCCTATCAAGCAAGAAAGAAGCGGCTCTTCCCACGGCGGAGTCCGCATTGACTCTATTTATTATTATGGTAAATCAGTGTATCAAGATGTCAATCTTAGATCTTATTTCGGTTCGATACGTCCACCTACTAGACTCACCTTTGGCTTTCGTCTCGGTAGGTGTATTATTCTACATTTTCCCAAAAGAACATTCATTCATTTCTTTCTTCCCCGTCGACCACGACGACAGAAACGACGCGAAAAATCCAGACCCGGAAAGGGGAAGGGCCAGTGGTGGGCATTTGGTAAAGTCGGGCCGATCGGGTGTCTTCATTCAAGCGACGGTACAGAAGAAGAACGAAACGAAGTGAGAGGCCGGGGGGCAGGGAAAAGAGTCGAGTCGATCAGGCTCGACGACCAGGAGAAGCAAAACGAAATCAGGATTTGGCCGAAAAAGAAGCAACGCTATGGATACCATGACCGATCACCATCGATAAAGAAGAATCTTTCTAAATCACTTCGGGTCAGCGGGGCCTTCAAGCATCCGAAATACGCCGGGCTTGTAAATGACATAGCCCTCCTAAATGACGACTCCTTCAGAAAAACGAAGTTATTCAAGTTCTTTTTCTCAAAGAAGTCAAAGAAGTCCCCCTCCGACAGCCCGACGAGTCATCCACTTAAAAGGACCCTCCCTGCGGTGCGCCCTTCCTTGAATTATTCGGTCATGCAATACTTATTGAAGACAAAGAACCAAATGCATTTCGACCCCGTCGTAGTTCTCAATCATTTCGTGGAACCGGGCGTGGTTGAACCATCTACCATGGGGGGAGCTAATGCACAGGGAAGAAGCTTAGATAAGAGAATACGTTTCGCTTTTTTTGTCGAAAGCTCGACCAGCGAGAAAAAGTTTTTGGCCGAAGACAAAAAGTTGACCCACTTCATTCGCTGGTCGAATCATCCTCGCTTCGCGGGAACAACAAAAACCACCATCTCGCTCTTTCCTTTCTTCGGTGCTACCTTTTTCTTTCCAAGGGACGGGGTTGGGGTGTATAATAACCTTTTTTTTGAGTATGCCCGGGAACAACTCCTACGAAAATTAAGGAAAAAATGTTGGAACCTCATGGCTAAGGATAAGGTAATGGAATTGATAGAGAAATTCATAGACCTAGGTGGGATAGGAGAATTGATAAAGGGAATAGAGATGATGATAGAGATCATACTGAGAAACAGAAGAATTCCGTACGGGTACAACTTTTATTTGAACGAAGTGAAAAAAATGCGATCTTTGTTGTCTAATAGAACAAAGACTAATACCTTAATTGAGTCGGTCAAGATCAAATCTGTTTATCAAAGTGCTTCTCCGATTGCTCAAGATATCTCTTTTCAACCGAGGAACAAAACAAGATCATTTCGCTCCATTTTTAGTCAAATAGTGAAGGATATTCGATTAGTAATGAAAAAAGGGGTGGAGGGGATCCGTATATGTTGTTCAGGTCGATTAGAAGGTGCAGAAATAGCTAGAACTGAATGCAGAACGGATGGAAAAACATCTAGTAATGTATTTAACCAGAAAATAGATTATGCTCCTGCGGAAGTATCTACTCGTTACGGAATCTCAGGTGTCAAAGTGTGGATTTCTTATAGTCAAAAAGAAAGGGGACGTGCTATATCCGAAACGTACGAAATATAGTAAATATCGTAAAGGCAGATGTAGTAGGGGTTGCAAACCGGACGGTACACGACTTGGTTTTGGAAGATATGGCACTAAAAGTTGTAGAGCTGGTCGTCTTTCATATCGAGCCATTGAAGCAGCGCGTCGAGCTATAATTGGGCAATTCCATCGTACTATGAGCGGACAATTCCGAAGAAATGGTAAGATATGGGTAAGAGTTCTCGCAGATCTCCCTATTACCGGGAAACCTACAGAAGTCAGAATGGGAAGAGGAAAAGGAAATCCTACGGGTTGGATTGCTCGTGTGTCCACAGGACAAATCCCATTTGAAATGGATGGTGTGAGTTTGTCAAATGCTCGACAAGCCGCTACATTAGCGGCGCATAAACTATGTTCGTCAACCAAGTTTGTTCAGTGGTCGTAACGTAATTAGTTAGTGGGGAAAAAGCGGGCCGGGATTCAAAAGAATTAGGCGAAGTGTTTGTTCCTGAACGACGGAAGTGGAAAGACACTAAGGGAGAGGGATATACTCCTTTATTTTTGTAATCGCCGAAATTGTACGACGAACCTTCTTGTTCCAGGCGTACTACCCTGATACGTTAAGGTTAAATTATCCAGGCCCGGTTTATAAAGTGATAGTAGTCAGAATAAATAAGAAAGATAAGAGCTAAGATTCAGGAAAGGAAGCTTTATGGGAGAAAGGAGAAAAAGTATGTATGTATCTGTCCATTCCTTCCTCCAACAGATGCGGGTGAATTAGCTGCCTTTATCTTATTCTTCGTTCGTCTAAATAGATAATCGATGTCCTTCGCTTCATCTGCAGTTATCGGTGTAATAAAGCAAGGGGAGAGGAGCATATAAGTCAGATTGCTTCATTAATGTATAAGACTTAAGATCAAGCTAGGAGAAGCGCTTTCAGGCTCGTTCGCTTAGCAAATCTCTAATTAGTCTTCTCGGGTGTCGGCACAGTCCAAGAAGTAGTATTTTACCATTTTATAGCAACAAGAAGTAGCGATTCGCCTTCTTTCAATAGTAGTTCTCTCTCTCCTTCATCTGATCCTATCTCTTGGTTGGCCTGGTCTGGTTCTTTCTTGAATGTGGAATTTAGATCGTATCCAAGTGAAAGGTCCAACGAGAGCGTAGCTGCTCGGTTTGACCTTGGGATATTGACTTATTAAATTAAAGAAAGAATGACGTAGGTAGACTAACTATAAGTAGTAGGAGTTCTGGGCTATCTTACTATAAGTCTCCCTTAGGGTAATTTCTCTAGTGCCAGTACCCTTTACATTAGAGTTAGGCCTAGGCCTGATCCTTTACCTGCGAGCCTACTTCGCCCAGCCAGTACCAGTCAGAAATGCCAAGTTGAAGAAGAAAAGCCTGAACAGGTAAACTCCCTTACAACCTATATAGATTGACTTCTGAGAGTGGAGATACTAATAGCAGGAAGAAAGAGGCCACCGGAGGCACGCATAACCGAATTCGAAGAGTCATTACGATGTATACTATGTCTTTCATGCTTTCTAATTATAGGGAGTCTCATACCAGGAATAAGAAGAAGATGAGACTGCTAGTATGTAACGAAATGGAAAGACTTTTCCTATACTTCAAAGATAGGGCTATAACTACCCGATAGGGGAGGAAGCGCTATTAGAAATAGATAAATCATATCTGGCCCATCTTCCTTTTCTACTATTCAAGTCCTTCTTTTCTTTTGGAGAGGGATGACCCACGGGTCAAGCCCTTTGATTTGAGATCCCCAATTACGGGTAAACCCAATCATTTCTATTATATTTTCGTAGATCCCAGGGAAAAAGTCCTTTTTAACATCTCTTTGTTGGCTGCATCAGTTGTACTTGACTTTTTCGAACGAAGTTTGAAGTTTTACTTTTAATAACCTTTTTTGGAACAAGACGTGCAATATCGTTCCGTGGGGTCTTTCTCATAGACGATTTTATGCCATCTTCCTTCGTTTTTCCCATGCCTAACCAGACCCTATTAGGTTAGGCTTTTTCTTGAGAAGATCCACCTCAACGCATACCCTTGCGACACCGGGTCGAGATGGGGGTCGGACCATCCGATTAATAGCACTTTGCCTACTACGTTAGCAATAGTAGTAGTCTTGAAAAAAACAGATCGGAAGATTCGGAAACGGAATCCACATATTAACGAATCTGAAGAGATAATCTTTGATGTACGTTGCATCTTTCAACCAAAGCTTAATGGTTTCTTCTGGAAATGTTGGAATAGATCTCAGAGTAA